AAAACTTTACCTAGAACAGGATATGAATAAACAATTAAGTAAGGTTTGGTTTGTTAAAATTGTTTTAATTCGTTAAAAAATACGAATATATGCAAATTAATTCAATTAGGTACTAAAATTTGTCCAGACCCCTCCAAAAATGTCATTTTAGTAGGGCTTGTTGGAAAAAAAATTGACTGTGAACATTTTTTATAATTAGAAATTCCAATAAATTTTTGGATTTTTTTCTTTTTTTTTTTGAGCGAAGTTGGGAAAGTTAATGGTAGAGCAGTTTTTTTCCAAAAAACATCATTTTTTGCACGATTTTTCTGCAAAAAAAATGGCCCTTTTTGGCCATTTTCGAGCATATTCGAGAAAAATGGTTTTCTATTTTGTTCACATTTTGAGAGTTTTTTTTTTTGGTAGTATAAATATAAATATTTACTAGAATATACCATATTCAATTATAAATAATATAGTTTAATTTAAAATATTATTTATAAATCAAGGTATTCATATATATATATATATCTAACTGTTAATTATACTGTTATATATAATATTAAATTATTATATAAGAATATTCATCGAAGTCGGTTTATGATAAAATATAATTTTTAAGTTATCTATATTCGTTTAATATAAATTGAGTGAAAAAAAAAGAAAAGGATATATATTACATTTATATATATAGTATTGATTTATATATATATATATATATATTTAACGGTATATATATAATTATCTATTAATATAAATTTAAAATTTATTAGATAATTTTAATTTTTAATTTATAATAATATATATATTTATACATATAATTAATATAAATATTTATATAGAATATATAAAATAAATTTTATCATTATATATATACCAAAAAAAAAAAAAAAAAAAACCTCCTTTACTTACTATAACATATTCTTTTTATATTTCAGAAATAAGAACTTTCAATAAAATTTTATTTAAATTATTGATAAAGAAATTAGTTAAATATAAATTCCTAACAGAGTTATATATATATATATATGTAGAAAATTAAATTAAATTTCCAATGTTATAGATTTTAATATTGAATTTTAGGTATTTTTATTGGTTATATTGGGATTATTGATTATAATCAAAATAGTTTATGCATATTTATTTAACTTAAAAGTTTTATTTAAGAAGAACAATTTGATTTAAAAAATTAATTTAATTATTTAAGAATATTTAATTTTAATCATTATTTATAATCGAAATATTGATATAGGCGGTCGCGTTTGCAGTTAATTTTTGATAATTAGGGGTTATTGGTTTTAGATGCAGCCGGAGGCGGCGGGTCAAGGGTTTCTTTGTATTTAGGTTTTTTGTGGGCAAGGAGGAGGTTTTCGATTACAGTCTGTTGCGAGGTAGCTGTTAGTTAGGGGCTAGTAGTGAGCTTAAGGAGTTTTTTGGAAATTCGAGTTTGTATTGGTGTTTTATTATCAAGGTTGTTTGGAAATTCGAGTTTATTTTGATTTTTTGTGGGTTTTACGTTTCAGCTGGCTGCAATTAATTTTTGATAATTTAGGGTTAATGGTTTTAGATGCAGCTAGGAGCTGCGGGTCAAGGGTTTCTTTGCATTCAGTACTATTTTAGGGGTTAAGATTAGTATTTTGATTATAGAGTCCTGCGGCAGAGCTACGATTCGGGGTTGTAGTGAGTAGCAGGTTTTTTGGAAATTCGGGTCTGAGCTGGCGTCTGTGTTGGTTTTATGTTTTAGACGCGGAGCTAGTTTTTTGAGTTAGGGTTAATGGTTTTAGATGCAGCTAGGAGCTGCGGGTCAAGGGTTTCTTTGCATTCAGTACTATTTTAGGGGTTAAGATTAGTATTTTGATTATAGAGTCCTGCGGCAGAGCTACGATTCGGGGTTGTAGTGAGTAGCAGGTTTTTTGGGAATTCGGGTCTGAGCTGGCGTCTGTGTTGGTTTTATGTTTTAGACGCGGAGCTAGTTTTTTGAGTTAGGGTTAATGGTTTTAGATGCAGCTAGGAGCTGCGGGTCAAGGGTTTCTTTGCATTCAGTACTATTTTAGGGGTTAAGATTAGTATTTTGATTATAGAGTCCTGCGGCAGAGCTACGATTCGGGGTTGTAGTGAGTAGCAGGTTCTTTGGGAATTCGGGTCTGAGCTGGCGTCTGTGTTGGTTTTATGTTTTAGACGCGGAGCTAGTTTTTTGAGTTAGGGTTAATGGTTTTAGATGCAGCTAGGAGCTGCGGGTCAAGGGTTTCTTTGCATTCAGTACTATTTTAGGGGTTAAGATTAGTATTTTGATTATAGAGTCTTGCGGCAGAGCTACGATTCGGGGTTGTAGTGAGTAGCAGGTTCTTTGGAAATTCGGGTCTGTGCTGGTGTTTGTGCTGGTTTTATGTTTTAGACGCGGAGCTAGTTTTTTGAGTTAGGGTTGATGGTTTTAGATGCAGCTAGGAGCTGCGGGTCAAGGGTTTCTTTGCATTCAGTACTATTTTAGGGGTTAAGATTAGTATTTTGATTATAGAGTCTTGCGGCAGAGCTACGATTCGGGGTTGTAGTGAGTAGCAGGTTCTTTGGAAATTCGGGTCTGTGCTGGTGTCTGTGCTGGTTTTATGTTTTAGACGCGGAGCTAGTTTTTTGAGTTAGGGTTAATGGTTTTAGATGCAGCTAGGAGCTGCGGGTCAAGGGTTTCTTTGTATTCAGTGCTATTTTAGGGGTTAAGATTAGTATTTTGATTATAGAGTTCTGTGGCAAGAGCTACGATTCGGGGTTGTAGTGAGTAGCAGGTTCTTTGGAAATTCGGGTCTGTGCTGGTGTTTGTGGTTTTTACGTTTCAGCTGGCTGCAATCAATTTTTGATAATTTAGGGTTAATGGTTTTAGATGCAGCTAGGAGCTGCGGGTCAAGGGTTTCTTTGTATTCAGTACTATTTTAGGGGTTAAGATTAGTATTTTGATTATAGAGTCTTGCGGAAGAGCTACGATTCGGGGTTGTAGTGAGTAGCAGGTTCTTTGGAAATTCGGGTCTGTGCTGGTGTTTGTGCTGGTTTTATGTTTTAGACGCGGAGCTAGTTTTTTGAGAGATGATTATGGTTTTAGGTTTACTGAAGGTTGTGGGCTTTAGGCTTTGTTTGGGTGTTTTATAAATTTTATTTTATTATAATTAGGTGCGTTGACTTACGAATGATGTGTTAATAATTAGGTAAGTACCAATATGCTGGTGGCGTTGGGATTTCCTGGCTGGAGGTTAGTTATGATCTGTGTTTAGGGTTGAAATTTAATTTATTTATTTTTGTTAAGAAAGGTTAATGAAGTTTCAATTTTGGTTAAGCATAAGATATCGCTCTGAGCTCGGAGGGAGGGATGTTTATGTAGAGTTATTTAACTATAAAGTTTTATTTTAGCTTGGAAATTTGATTCTTTGAAAATTTACATGTAAGTTTGAGCATTTGATATAAAGTTTTTAAATAGATTTTTAGGTTTTTATATTCGCAGTATAGAAGTTTAGTTATTAAGTTATCTTAGATTTAGTTATCAATAATAGTATTGGCAAAGCTTGTGCCAGCAGCCGCGGTTATACAGGTGATGCAATCAAATTTGAATTGGCAGGTAATAATTATGTTTATTAATAATTTAAATTAAAATTTATTAGGTGAAATTTTTAAATTTTATTGAAATTATTTTTTAAATTATGAGTTTACGAAATTTTTAATTTAAACTAGGATTAGATACCCTATTATTGAAAATGTAAATTTGTGTGCCCGAGTAGTAGTAGTTATGTTCTTGAAATTCAAAAAATTTGGCGGTATTTTAGTCTATTCAGAGGAACCTGTCCTGTAATTGATGGTCCACGATTAATTGTACTTATTTTTAGTTTGTATATCGTCGTAGGTTGAATGTTTTTTAAGAATTGAAAATGTTCAAGATTTTTTATAAGATAATAAATCAGATCAAGATACAGCGGATAAATAAGAAGAGATGGGTTACAATAAATTTATTTATATGGTAATAATAATTAACATTGTTATTTAAAGTGGATTTGAAAGTAATATGATTAAGTTAAATTATATGATTTTAGCTCTAAAATATGCACATATCGCCCGTCGCTCCCACTATAAAGTGGGATAAGTCGTAACAGAGTAGGCGTACTGGAAAGTGTGCCTGGAATGGCAGATTAGAGCTTGTAAAAAGCATTTTATTTACACTAAAAAGTTAGTTGTGCGAATCAATTTAATTTGAAAATTGAGGTTTATTTTTGGGGGATGAATAAAATATTTTTTTTTATTAGTATTTGGTTAGAAATTAATTTGTTAATAATAGTTGATATGTATTGTGAGAGTTAGCTTAAATATGATGAAATATGGATTTGTATAAAAGAAGGATTATATTTTTGTACCTTGTGTATCAGGGTTTATTAAAAATTGTTTATTTAATTAATGATCTCGAACTATAAAGAGCTAATGACTTATATATTTAATTGTAGAATAAATTTTTGTAATATATTATTAGAAATGAAATGTTAGGCGTTTTTTAGGATATCTAGTTATTTAAGAAATAAATTTAATTTAGCAGGTTGTATTTATATAGTTAATTTTTTAATTGTTTAATATGATTTAGTAATGTTTTATGGGATAAGCTTTAAAATAAATGTTTATAAATAAGGGTTTATAATGAAATTTAGTAGGATTGAAAATTTCTTTTTTGTTTGTTATAATTATTTTTTGTTTTTATAATATTTTTATTGATGTTTTAATTTTTTTATTAAGATAATTGATTGATTTTTGTTTTTATTGTAATAATGATAAAATTAGTATATTGATTTGTAATTAATTAATAGTAGATTAGATAGGTTACATTAAGGAATTCGGCAAATATATTTTCCGCCTGTTTATTAAAAACATGGCGTTTTGATAATAATTTAAGGTCTGGCCTGCCCAATGAGTAATTAAATGGCCGCGGTATTTTGACCGTGCAAAGGTAGCATAATCATTAGTTTTTTAATTGAAAGCTAGAATGAATGGTCGGACGAGAAAATAACTGTCTCAATGTAATTTTGTTAGAACTTTATTTTTAAGTAAAAAAGCTTAAATGAATTTAAAAGACGAGAAGACCCTATAGAGTTTTATATGTTAGTATATGTTTATTTTTTAGTATTTTGATGTTAATATTTATTTGCATATTTTGTTGGGGTGACGGAAAAATTAGTTAAACTTTTTTTTGAATTTAAACATTGATTTATGATTGGTTGATCCATTATTTATGATTATAAGATTAAATTACCTTAGGGATAACAGCGTAATTTTTTTTGAGAGTTCTTATCGATAAAAGAGTTTGCGACCTCGATGTTGGATTAAAATTAATTTTTGGTGTAGAAGCTAAAATATTAGGTCTGTTCGACCTTTGAAATTTTACATGATCTGAGTTTAAACCGGTGTGAGCCAGGTTGGTTTCTATCTTTAAATTAATCAAATATTTTAGTACGAAAGGACCAAATATTTACAAGATTTGTTTGATTGATGGATTTTATTAATGTATTACTTTGGCAGATTAGTGCTTTAAATTTAGAATTTAAATATGTATTTTTATACAAGTAATACATTTTATTGAAGGATTTAGTTATAATGTTGGTAAGAAGCTTAATTTTGATCATTTGTGTTTTAGTAGGGGTTGCATTTTTGACTTTGCTTGAGCGTAAGGTTTTGGGGTACATTCAGATTCGAAAGGGCCCTAATAAGGTTGGTTTTATAGGGGTTCCCCAGCCTTTTAGAGATGCAATTAAGCTTTTTTCTAAGGAGCAGATGTATCCATTAATATCTAATTATTTTATTTATTTAATAGCTCCGGTTTTTAATTTGTTTATTTCTTTATTACTTTGAATGTGTATGCCTTTTTTTTGTGTTTTGTTTAATTTTAATATGGGGGTTTTATATTTTTTGTGTTGTTCAAGGCTAGGAGTGTATACAATTATGGTTGCGGGTTGAGCTTCTAATTCAAATTATTCTTTATTGGGGAGAATTCGTGCAGTAGCTCAGACAATTTCTTATGAAGTGAGTTTGGCTTTAGTTTTTTTGTCTTTTTTGTATTTAATTTCAAGTGTTAGATTGTTAGATTTGGTGAATTTTCAGAATTATATATGGTTTTTATTTATTTGTTTGCCTTTAAGTATAGTTTGGTTTGTGTCAAGATTAGCAGAAACTAATCGAACTCCTTTTGATTTTGCTGAGGGTGAGTCTGAGTTGGTTTCTGGGTTTAATGTTGAGTATAGAAGTGGAGGATTTGCTATAATTTTTTTAGCTGAGTATTCTAGTATTTTATTTATAAGTATAATGTGTTCATTGCTTTTTTTAGGGGGCGATTTTATTAGTTGATTTTTTTTTTTGAAGATTGGGTTTATGGGGTTTTTATGAGTTTGGGTTCGTGGGACTTTGCCCCGGTATCGGTATGATAAATTAATGTATTTATGTTGAAAAAGATTTCTACCTTTGTCTTTGAATTATTTGATTTTTTTTCTTGGATTAAAGTTGTTTTTGTTTTCTTTATTAATTTAATGAATAAAATTTAGTATTAAAGCTAATAGAGATTTTACTCTTTTTTATATTTTCAAAATATATACTTATACAAGTTCATTAGCTAGTTTTTGAAAATAATGTGGTCTCATAGTAAGTGTATTATAGGGTTAATTATAAAGTAAGAGAAGTAAGCAATGGTAAGAATTTGTCCTGTGAGGATGTAGGGGTCTTCTACTGGGCGGGCTCCAATTCATGTTAGTAGGATGGCAATTGTTACGAATGTTCAGAAAATGATTTTATTTATAGGATAAAATTGGGTTCTTTGGAATATTTTTTTGTTAATAAAGGGGAGGATAATTAAGATTAAGATTGATATAACAAGGGCAATTACTCCACCAAGTTTGTTTGGAATTGATCGTAGGATTGCGTAGGCAAATAGGAAATATCATTCAGGTTGAATGTGAACTGGGGTGACTAAAGGATTAGCTGGTGTAAAGTTTTCTGGATCTCCAAGTAAGTATGGTCTTGTAAGTACAAGAATTGTAAGTAATGTTGTTGTAATTAGAAATCCTAATATGTCTTTGTAAGTGAAATATGGGTGAAAGGGGATTTTGTCAATATTACTATTAGTTCCTAGAGGATTATTTGAGCCTGTTTGGTGAAGAAATAGAAGGTGGATTATTACTAATGCGGCAATAATGAATGGTAGAAGAAAATGGAATGTAAAGAATCGAGTTAGGGTGGCGTTATCAATAGCAAATCCTCCTCAGAGTCATTGAACAATTGTAGTTCCTAGGTAAGGAATTGCAGATACTAAATTAGTAATTACGGTTGCCCCTCAAAAGGATATTTGGCCTCAGGGTAGAACGTAGCCGAGGAATGCTGTTGCTATTACTAGAAATAGAATGATTACTCCTACTCTTCAAGTTAGATGAAGATTATATGATCCATAATATATCCCTCGTCCAATATGTATATAAAGGCAAATAAAGAATAGTGATCCTCCGTTTGCATGAAGTGTTCGTAGTAGTCATCCGTAGTTTACGTCACGGCAAATGTGAACAATTCTATTGAATGCTATTTCAGTATTAGCAGTATAGTGTATAGCTAAAAATAGACCAGTAATGATTTGTAAAATTAGGCAAAGTCCTAGGAGGGATCCAAAATTTCATCAAGTTGAGATATTGGAAGGGGATGGGAGATCAATTAGTGAGTTGTTGATGATTTTAAATATAGGTGATATTTTTCGTATGGGGGTTTTCATTAGTTATAGTGTCGTAAGGGCCCAGTTTTAAATCTAGTGATTTTTACGATTGCAATTAAGGTGATTAGAAGATAAATAATTATTATGTATATAATTATGTTTGAAGGTGGGTTAAGGAACTTGTTTAGTGATAATGTGAAGTTGGTACAATTATTGAATGTTTCTAGGTTGATTGTTCTTAGGCTAGAAAGGTAAGAATCAATTAGTATAATTGGTAAGGCGGTTAATCTAGTAATAAATAGGATTATTTTTGTTTTTATTGAATATTTAAATTTTTCATTTGATGCTACTCTGGTTATATAGATAAATAGAATTAGTATTCCTCCAATTAAGATTAAAAATAAGATGTAGGAGAATCAATAGTTATAGTTAAAAAATCCGATTGTTAAAGTAATTGTAATAGTTTGTCCGAGAAGCACGAATCCTATTGATAGCGGGTGTGTTAAGATAAGAATAGTGATTGAATTAATTAAGGTAATAATTATTAGCAATTTTATAATACAGAGAATAGTTTAAGTTAAAAATTTTAATTTTGGAGATTAATGATAGGAGTGTTTCTTTTCTCTGAAGTTTTAAAAGAAAGTCTTATTTTTGGTTTACAAGACCAATATTTTTTTTAAATTATTAAAACTAATGTTAAGATTTTGTTTAGGATTTTCTGTGATATCTTATTTTAGAGGGTTAATTTCTTTTTGTTTGAATCGAAAGCATTTACTTTTGATATTGTTGAGAATAGAGTTTATTGTTTTGGGTTTATTTTTTAATTTATTTTTGTATTTAAGGTATTATGATTTTGAATTTTTTTTTAGTATGATTTTTTTAACTATGAGAGTGTGTGAAGGGGCTTTAGGTTTAGCAATTTTGGTTTCTATAATGCGAACACATGGTAATGATTACTTTCAAAGGTTCAATGTTTTATGATAAAGTTTTTGTTATGTTTAATTTTTATGATTCCTTTAAGTTTTATTAAGAATAGGTTTTGGTTGAATCAATATATTTATTTTATTTTAGTATTTTTATTTACTTTTAGTTTTAGTTTTAATTATATTTATATGCATGTATCTTATTTTATAGGAATAGATTTATTGTCTTATATGATGATTTTGTTAAGTTTTTGAATTTGTTCTTTAATAATTTTAGCTTCTGCAGGGGTTTATTTGAAAAGTTATTTTAGAAATTTGTTTGTTTTTATTATTTTAATATTATTGATTTTTTTGTTTATGACTTTTTCTTCAATAAATTTATTTGTTTTTTATTTGTTTTTTGAGATAAGGCTTATTCCTACATTATTTTTAATTGTGGGTTGAGGGTATCAGCCTGAACGTTTGCAGGCGGGGATTTATTTGTTGTTTTATACATTATTTGCTTCTTTGCCTATAATGATAGCAATTTTTTATTATTATAATTTTAATTATTCTTTAGATTATTTCTTTTTTTTTAATATAGTTGATAGTTTATTATTTTACTTATGTATAAATGCTGTATTTTTTATTAAAATACCTATGTATTTTGTTCATTTATGGCTTCCGAAGGCTCATGTTGAAGCTCCGGTTTCGGGTTCAATGATTTTAGCTGGTGTTTTATTGAAGCTTGGGGGTTATGGTTTATTGCGGTTAATAAGTGTTAGTATAATTGTTGGTGTTCGTATTAATTATATTTTTGTTGTAGTAAGTTTAGTTGGTGGAGTACTTGTTTCTTTAATTTGTTTACGGCAGGTAGATATTAAGTCTTTAATTGCATATTCTTCGGTTGCTCATATAGGTTTAGTATTAGGAGGAATTATGACTATAAATTATTGAGGGTTATGTGGTGCTTTAACAATAATAGTAGCTCATGGTTTATGTTCTTCAGGGCTTTTTTGTTTGGCTAATATTTCTTATGAACGGTTAATGAGTCGAAGCTTGTATTTAAATAAGGGTTTGATGAATCTAATACCTAGTATGTCTTTGTGATGATTTTTATTAAGAAGAAGAAATATAGCTGCACCGCCTTCTTTAAATTTATTGGGTGAGATTATTTTAATTAATAGTTTAGTGGCTTGAAGCAGGTTTTGTATAGTATGTTTAATGATTATTTCATTTTTTAGTGCGGCTTATTCATTGTATTTATATTCTTATAGTCAACACGGGAAGCTGTACAGAGGGTTGTATTCTTTTTCTAGGGGTTATATTCGTGAATTTTTATTATTAGTTTTACATTGATTGCCTTTAAATATTTTAATTTTAAAGGGGGATTATTTTACTGTATGAATTTAATTTAAATAGTTTAATAAAAATGCTAGTTTGTGGGGCTAGAGTTGTATATATAATTATATTTTAGATAATTATTTCAATTTGTATAATTTATTTTATTGGGTTTTTGTTTTTTAGTATTATTAGATTTTTTTGTAGAATTTATTTTTTGAGATTGGATTATAGTTTATTATTAGAATATGAGGTGGTAAGTTTGAATTCTTGTAATGTTTTAATAACTATTTTGTTGGATTGGATATCTTTGTTATTTATAAGATTTGTATTGTTTATTTCTTCTATAGTTATTTATTATAGAGAGGAGTATATAGAGGGGGATTTAAATATAAATCGTTTTATTATATTGGTAGGTGCTTTTGTTTTAAGAATGATATTGTTGATTATTAGCCCAAATTTAATTAGAATTTTATTAGGATGGGATGGTTTAGGTCTTGTTTCTTATTGTTTAGTAATTTATTATCAAAATTTTAAGTCTAATAATGCAGGGATAATTACTGCTTTAAGGAACCGGATTGGTGATGTGGCTTTATTGATAGCTATTGCTTGGATAATAAATTATGGGGGTTTTAATTATATTTTTTATGTTGATTATTTGAATGATTTTGAGATGAGGGTTATTTCTTTTTTGGTGTTGTTGGCGGCAATGACTAAGAGAGCTCAAATTCCTTTTTCTTCTTGGTTACCTGCGGCAATAGCTGCTCCGACTCCTGTGTCTTCTTTAGTTCATTCTTCTACTCTTGTTACTGCGGGAGTTTATTTATTGATTCGGTTTCAAAGATCTTTTTCTTATAATTTAATGTTGTTATTATTGTTTATTGGTACAATAACTATATTTATGGCAGGATTGGGGGCTAATTTTGAATTAGATTTAAAGAAAATTATTGCTTTGTCTACTTTAAGTCAGCTTGGGTTAATAATATCAATTTTGGCATTAGGAGAGTATAAGTTAGCATTTTTTCATTTATTAACTCATGCTTTGTTTAAGGCTTTGTTATTTATGTGTGCCGGTAATATGATTCATAGGCTTGGGGGGGTTCAAGATATTCGTTTTATAGGGGGGTTGATCGATCGGATACCTTTGACTTGTAGATTTTTTATTATTTCTAATTTGGCATTGTGTGGTCTTCCTTTTTTATCTGGGTTTTATTCGAAAGATTTAATTTTAGAGGTTTTATCAATAAATTATTTAAATTGGTATATTTATGTTGTTTATTTTTTTTCTACTGGGTTAACGGTCTGTTATACTTTTCGGTTAATTTATTATGCGGTTGTTGGGGATTTTAATTATTTGAGGTTGAATTTAGTAGATGATAGAAATTTTATTATAGCAAAGGGTATATTTGGTTTGATTTTTTTTGTTATTTTTGGGGGAAGGATGCTTTCTTGGTTGATATTTTCAACTCCTTATTTTATTTGTTTGCCTTTTGTTATAAAGGTAATGGCTTTACTTGTTAGAATATTTGGTGCATGAATAGGTTTTGAATTGTCTAAGTTTAGTTTAAATTATTCTCTTAGTTCATTTAAATTTTTAACAAGGAGGTTTTTTTTTGCTTCTATATGAAATATGCCTTTTATTTCTACTTTTGGTATTAATTATTATCCAATAAGATTTGGAAATTTTGTGTATAAAATAATGGATCAAGGATGATCAGAGTATACAGGGGGTCAGAATATTTATAAGAGTATTAAAAGTACATCTTTATTTTTTGAATTTCTTTATCATAATAATTTAAAGCTTTTCTTGTTGTTGTCTGTTTTATGAGTGTGTTTTATGGCCTTATATTTGTATTTAAATAGCTTAAGTTTAAAGCGTAATATTGAAGATATTAAAATAGTTAGTAACTTTTAAGTATTTACAAGAATGGATCTAATTTTACAATGAAAATGTAATGTTTTGTTTAAACTATGTAAATAAGAGATAATAACGGAGTTTCACTGCTAAAGAATTAAGTTAGAAGCTTATTCTTGAATAACTTATCTCCTTAATTGGAGATTGTCTCATTTGTACCATTAACAGTGGTATACCTCAAGCTTTGGTTTCAATTAATAAATAAGGGTGTTTGGGCACCATAATTTTAGGTCGAAACTAAATACAATATTTGTTTCTTATTTAAGGTAAATTGATTTTCAATACTTTTTAAGTGCAAGTTAAATGTTATGGTTAACTATTACCCTAGTTAGTTCAGTTTAGAGCACCTTGGTTTCATTCGTGGTATAATCCAAGCAGAAGGATTACTATGAAAAAAATTGAGACAGTAAAGTAGTTGTATATGTTTGAGATATTTATAGTTAAGATTAATGGGATTAGTAAAGTGATTTCAACATCAAAGATTAGAAAAATTACAGCGATTAAAAAGAAATGTAGTGAAAATGGAATTCGGGGAGAGCTTTTTGGGTCAAATCCGCATTCAAATGGCGAAGCTTTTTCCCGGTCTATAAATCTTTTTTTTGAAATGATTATACAAATTGTTATTACAAGACAGGAAATTGTAAATAAGATGATTCTTATTAATAGAATAATTGTAATTATTTATACTAATTTATTAGATCATTTGATTGGAAGTCAAATATAATGTTTATACTATATAAATATCTACCTCATCAGTAGATAGAGATATATAAAAATAATCAGACTACATCGACAAAGTGTCAGTATCAAGCAGCGGCTTCAAATCCAAAGTGGTGAATACAAGAGAAGTGATTATTATAATGTCGGAGTAGGCATACTAAAAGAAAGGTAGTTCCAATAATAACATGTAGGCCATGGAACCCAGTAGCTACAAAGAATGTTGATCCATAAACTGAGTCTGCGATTGTGAATGGGGCTTCAATGTATTCGTATGCTTGAAGTATAGTAAAGTAAATTCCTAATAGAACGGTAAGGGCTAGTCCTTGAAATCTTTGGGTATAGTTATTTTCTATAAATCCATGATGAGCTCAAGTAACTGTTAATCCTGATGTTAGTAAAATTAGAGTATTCAGGAGAGGGATTTGTAAGGGATTGAATGGAATAATGCCTTTTGGCGGTCAAGTTATACCTAATTCAATAGTTGGTGATAGGCTTCTATGGAAAAATGCTCAGAAAAATGAAATAAAAAAGAAAATTTCTGAGGTAATAAATAGGATTATTCCTCAGCGAAGGCCTATTGTAACTGGGTAGGTATGTAAGCCTTGAAAAGTTCCTTCTCGGGAAATATCTCGTCATCATTGGTATATAATTATTATTATAATAAGTGTTCCTAAGATGAATAATTTGTTATCAAATATATGGAATCATTTAATAATTCCGATTATAGTGATTATTGCTCTGAATGCTCCTAGGATTGGTCATGGGCTTACATCTACTAGGTGGTAAGGATGGTTTTTGTGAGTTGACATTAAATTACTTCTCTTGAATAGAGAGTTCTAAGAATTGCGAATACGTAGGATTGGATAATAGCTACTGCGGATTCAAGAACTAAAAGCAGAATTTGTGTGATTAATAAGATAGTTAGGATAAGTATTGGTAGGGAGGGTCCTGTGGTTCCTATTAGGGTTATTAGAAGATGGCCTGCAATTATATTAGCTGCTAATCGTACAGCAAGGGTCCCAGGACGAATAATATTTCTGATAGTTTCAATTAATACTATAAAAGGTATTAAGACAGGAGGGGTTCCTTGGGGGACTAAATGAGCTAGTATATGTAAAGTATTATTTAATCATCCGTAGATCAGGAATCTTAACCATAAAGGTAAGGCAAGTGCTAGGGTTATGACTAAGTGTCTAGTTCTTGTAAAAATATAGGGAAATAATCCAAGAAAATTATTAAATATTAGGTATGAAAATAGTGAAATAAAGATTAAGGTTCTTCCTTTGATGTTTTTTCCAATAAGGATTTTAAATTCATTGTGAAGAGTAATAATAATTTTATTTCAAGCGAGTCTGAATCGAGAGGGAATTAGTCAGTATGATGTTGGAATAAATAGGATACCTAGGAATGTACTTAGTCAGTTGAGGGCTAGATTGAAAGAACTGCTTGGATCAAAAGAAGAAAATAGGTTTGCTATCATTTTCAATTAATTTTGTTTTTTTTGGCGGATGTTGTTTTTGATTTTACTGGATATATAAATGAGAAGTAGTTTAAAGCATTAAAAATTAGGAATGCTGTTAAAAATATAGTAAATAATAAGAGTCATCTTAATGGGGATATCTGAGGAATTAAAAATTATCATATTTGATTATTTTAACTTGACAAGCTAATGTTATAGATTAACTAAATTTTTCATTAGAAATAGGCGTTAATCTATTATGGATTGGTTTAAGAGACCATTACTTTCTTTCAGCCATCTAATGATGTACTGTTTATTTTAGAAATTCACTTAATAAAGTAAGTGGGCGAAATTCTTTCAATAGAAATAGGTATGAATCTATGGTTAGCTCCGCAGATTTCTGAACATTGTCCAAAGAATAGTCCTGCCCGGTTAATTAAAAATCTAATTTGATTTAGCCGTCCCGGTGTAGCATCAATTTTTACTCTAAGAGCAGGAATGGTTCATGAATGAATTACATCTGCGGCGGTTACTATTAATCGGATTTGGGAATTGTAGGGTAATACTGTTCGGTTATCTACATCAAGAAGGCGAAAAGATTCAGGTTTTAATTCAGATTCTGGAATTATATAAGAATCAAATTCAAATTTTATAAAGTCAGTATATTCGTAAGACCAGTATCATTGATGGCCAATAGTTTTTACTGAAACTAAGGGATTATTAACTTCATCTAGAAGATACAGCAATTGTAATGATGGGAGGGCGATAAAAATTAGGGTTACAGCTGGCAGGATAGTTCATACTAATTCAATAGTTTGCCCTTCTAAAAGAAATCGGTAGTTGTATTGGTTAAAAAATAATGTAGTTATTAAATATCCAACTAGCACTGTAATTATTAGCAAGATCAGTAATGCATGATTGTGAAAGAATGTTAGCTGCTCCATTAGGGGTGAAGCTCTGTCTTGCAGAAGGGAGGTTTTTCACGTTGCTATTTCTAAAAAAAGAAAAATCTTTATTTATGGAGCTTAAATCCATTGCACTATTCTGCCATATTAGAAATTAGCTAATATCGGCAGTTCAGAGTATCTATGTTCAGCTGGTGGTATTAGTTGAAATCATTCAATTGAGGTGGTTATTCTTAAGGGGGCTAATCTTTTTCGTATAGAACTGAATCTTTCTCAAACAATAAAAAGAAATAGAATAATTCTTACAAGGGAAATTAAAGAACCAATAGAAGAAATGATGTTTCAGGTAGTGTAGGCATCTGGGTAATCAGAGTATCGTCGTGGCATACCTCTTAATCCTAAGAAATGTTGGGGGAAAAAGGTTATATTAACACCAATGAATATAGTGACAAATTGAATTTTAAGGAATTTGTTGTTCAATGTAAGTCCGGTAAATAAAGGGAATCAATGTACAAATCCACCTATAATAGCAAAAACTGCGCCCATTGAAAGAACATAGTGAAAATGAGCTACCACGTAATAAGTATCGTGGAGCACAATATCAATTGAGGAGTTGGCTAGAATAACTCCAGTTAAACCTCCTACTGTGAAAAGGAATACAAAGCCTAATGCTCAAAGTAATGATGGTGAGTAATTTAATTGTGTTCCGTGTAAGGTAGCGAGTCATCTGAAAATTTTAATTCCGGTTGGGACTGCAATAATTATTGTTGCGGATGTGAAATAGGCTCGGGTGTCTACATCTATTCCGACAGTGAATATGTGGTGGGCTCAGACAATAAATCCTAAAAGGCCAATTGCTATTATTGCATAGATTATACCTAAAGTTCCAAATGTTTCTTTTTTTCTTCTTTCCTGTCTAATAATGTGAGAGATTATCCCAAAGCCTGGAAGAATTAGAATATAAACTTCTGGGTGTCCAAAGAACCAAAATAAATGTTGGTATAGAATAGGGTCACCACCTCCTGCGGGATCAAAGAATGATGTGTTAATATTTCGGTCGGTTAGCAGTATAGTGATTGCTCCGGCGAGTACTGGCAGGGACAGGAGAAGTAGAAGAGCAGTTAAAACTACGGATCAAGCAAATAGGGGTATTCGATCAAATGTTATTCCGACAGATCGTATGTTGATCACTGTGGTAATAAAGTTTACTGCACCTAGAATAGATGAGACACCAGCGAGATGAAGGCTGAAAATGGCTAAATCTACTGAGGCACCACTATGGGCAATATTAGCTGAGAGAGGTGGATAAACTGTTCACCCGGTTCCTGCCCCTCTTTCTACTATTCTTCTCATTAAAAGCAGGGTCAGGGAAGGAGGTAAAAGTCAGAATCTTATGTTGTTTATTCGGGGAAAGGCTATATCTGGGGCGCCTAGCATTAGGGGTACTAGTCAATTTCCAAATCCTCCGATTATAATTGGCATTACTATGAAAAAAATTATGATAAAAGCATGAGCTGTTACAATGACATTATAAATTTGGTCATCTCCGATTAAAGTTCCTGGGTTACCAAGTTCAGCTCGGATGAGTAGACTTAAGGATGTACCTACTATACCAGCTCATCTTCCGAAAAGGAAGTAAAGTGTGCCAATGTCTTTATGGTTAGTTGAGAAAAGTCATTTGTTCAGTAGGATAGAATCAGGTAATTTAGTGGGATGGCCGAGGATAGGCGATAAATTGTAAATTTATTCACGAATGTTAATTCTCCCATTAAGTCAGGTCTTGTAGTCAAAGTGTATGATGCCAAATTGCAAGTTTGGAGTTGGAAGGATGCTTTCTAAGGCTTAAAGAGAAATGTCTTTATTTGAAACTTTGAAGGTTTCGAGTTTAATTAACTTAAATCCTTGCGGATTAAAGGTAATTAAAAATTGCTGTTGATAGAACAAGGCCACTAAGAGAAAGCGAGCTTAGTGTGAGAACAAGAAAATTACTGATTTTTTTGTGGGAATAATGAGGTGTTTCCTCTATTCTTAGCAAAATGGCTCTAAATGTTACTCGGATGTAAAAGTACAAGGTTATCAAGGTTGCTAGGATTATCAAGGTTGCTACTGCGAAGAATCCATGAGCAATCAGGCTTTGGATTGTGATTCATTTTGGGAAAAACCCTAGGAAGGGCGGGAGACCGCCGAGGGATAGGAAATTGATTAAAAGGAAAAATTTGATCACTGTGTCGTGGTTTATTGAAATAGCTAACTGATTTAAGAAGAAAATGTTGAGTATTTTGAAGATGAAAAGGATATTTAAAGTGATTAGAGTGTACACGATAAAATAGTAAGTTCAAACTGTTTCTGAGAATCATATTGCGCCTAGCATTCAGCCGATGTGGTTAATTGAGGAGTAAGCTAAAATTTTTCGTAGCCTTACTTGGTTTAATCCTATGCAGCCTCTGACGATTATTCTTGCTAAAATAGCTAATACCAGGTAAAGGTCTGTCATGTTGAAAAATATGATTAAAACTATAGGGGCGATTTTTTGCCATGTTAGCATGATTGCTACATTAATTCATCTTAAACCTTCAATTACTTCGGGGAATCAAAAATGGAATGGGGCGGCTCCCATTTTTGTTAGTAATGAGGTATTTAGAATTAATAGGAAATATGGGCTTATGGCATAAGAGAGGGGTAATCTCAGTGAGAGTATAATGAAGGAGAATAGCAGTAGGGTTGAAGCAAGAGCCTGGGTAATGAAGTATTTAAGGGCTGCTTCTGAGGCCATTTTATTCTTTGTTTCTCTTATTAGGGGGATAAGAGATAAAAGATTAATTTCTAGGCCCATTCATATCCCTATTCAGGAGTAGGATGAGATAGCAATCAGGGTTCCGATCATTAGGGTAGATGTGAACATTATTTTATTGTAAATCAAAAAGAAAAGGGGTGGGGCCTTTATAAATGGGGTATGAACCCAGTAGCTTATTTAGCTTATCTTTTTATAATTTAGTATATGATGTATTCGAATTTTTGATATTCGGGGAGCTAGTTTAATTTTAGCAATTGTAATGAGGGCAGGTTTAAAATTGCTTGTTTTACTCTATCAAAATAATTCTTTATTCAGACACCTCATT